ACCAGAACCGCGATGATTCAATAAAACCTTCAAACTAAGTCCAAAGATTCTTTGAGTAAGAACCATCGGATCATCACTTATTCAATGAATAGAATAGATATAATAAATAAAAATACAAAGAAAAGAAAGGTTTGTCCTTTGATCAAACTAAGCATAAACTAAATGAGAGTTTGAAAGAAGAAAAAATCTTTCGAGTTATAAATAATATAACTCTTTCTTTGAATTTTGAGGCCGGCCGCGAGGTTTGAATATTAAGTATGAATCATAGTTCGAATACTTCGTGATCCATTTCATATATTCCGTGCTCCAGATACTAGAATGGCTATCCGACGGGATAAAACTATCTCGATCAAGATGACAGACCCATTTTCTGTACTATCAATAGGATCAATTGTAACAAGTCACACACTCATATTCCGGAAATACAGAAACAAATAAATTTCGCGGTCGAACTACCAAAATAGAATGGGATAAAAAAATCCGAGAACTAAAAGTTTCACTTTTTGTATTGAAAAGCGAGGCTTCGTGGTTCTTGTGAATCTAATTCAGTGAAATTCCCTCCAGTAAAACGGAAGAATTATAAATCTCCAAAATAATAGATAAGAATATCACAAATAAAGCCATTGCGACACCCATCAAAGGAGTCGTTCCCCATCCAGGGGCTACTTTACCATATTCCGAATTCAATGGTTTCAAAAAATCCCCTACAACAGTTCGTCTTGGACCAGATCTAGAACTACCCTCAACGGTTTGTGTAGCCATAAATCTTATTTTGTATTCAGTGAGATCTGTTGACTTTGTATATCATTCCGCTGTAAATAAACGATCTTATCATAGATCCATTGTGATCTTGAAATTATATAATAATGGAAACAGCAACCTTAGTCGCCATCTCTATATCTGGTTTACTTGTAAGTTTTACTGGGTATGCCTTATATACTGCCTTTGGGCAACCCTCGCAACAATTAAGAGATCCATTCGAGGAACACGGGGACTAATTGAAGTAATGAGCCTCCCAATATTGGGAGGCTCATTACTTCAATTGAGATAATGAAAAATCATTTCATTTTTTTAGTTGGAACTTTAGGCGGTTCTCGAAAAAAGATAGCGAAAAAAATTATCCCTAGAGTAGATACTAAGAGGAATGTATAAACCAATGCTTCCATAAATTCGATCGTGGTTTACAATTATAGCTTCCGTACCTGTTTATTTGGAATCATCTCCCGAATAAAATAAAGAAAGAACAAGAATCAAAGAAAAGGCAGCGATTTTAATCAAGATTTTTCCAGCAGCCTATGTCAAATCACAAACAGAAAATAGAAGCGAAAAATAACAAAGCAATCTGGCATCAGACTACTTGTCTTCTTGTAGTTGGATCTCCAAGTTTTTGGAATGCTCCAAATTCCACTTGAGCATCCAAATCTGGATCAATACCGGCAAAAACATCTCTGAACAGGGTTCTAGCACCATGCCAAATGTGTCCGAAGAAGAAAAGCAAAGCAAACGAAGCATGCCCAAAAGTAAACCAACCCCTTGGACTGCTACGAAAAACACCATCGGATTTCAAAGTAGCACGATCTAATTCAAAAATTTCACCCAATTGAGCACGTCTAGCATATTTTTTCACAGTAGCAGGATCACTATAACTCACTCCATTGAGTTCGCCACCATAGAACTCAACAGTTACACCTACTTGTTCGACACTATACTTCGATTCTGCCCTTCTAAAAGGGACATCCGCTCTAACAATTCCGTCTCCGTCTACCAAAACAACCGGAAATGTTTCAAAAAAAGTAGGCATACGACGTACAAAAAGTTCACGCCCTTCTTTATCTCTAAAGATAGGGTGTCCTAACCACCCAACGGCTATTCCATCCCCGTTGTCCATTGAACCCGCTCTGAATAATCCTCCTTTTGCCGGATTATTGCCAATGTAATCATAAAAAGCTAATTTTTCAGGAATTTTAGACCAAGCTTCTGATAAACTTTGATTTTCGGCTAACCCAGCACTAACCCTTCGATATATTTCTTGCTGGAAGTATCCTTGATCCCATTGATAACGAGTAGGACCAAATAATTCGATGGGGGTAGTTGCTGAACCATACCACATAGTTCCAGCAACAACAAAAGCTGCAAAAAAGACAGCAGCTATACTACTGGAAAGGACGGTTTCAATATTTCCCATACGTAATCCTTTGTATAAACGTTGGGGCGGACGGACACTAAGATGGAATAAGCCCGCTAATATGCCCAATGTCCCTGCTGCAATATGATGAGAGGCTATTCCTCCCGGAACAAAAGGATCAAAACCCTCCACGCCCCACGCTGGATTTACAGGTTGTACCTTGCCAGTTAGTCCATAAGGGTCGGATACCCATATTCCAGGACCATACAATCCTGTTACATGAAATGCGCCAAAGCCAAAGCAAGCCACTCCTGAGAGAAATAAATGAATTCCAAAAATCTTGGGCAAATCCAAAGAAGGTTTCCCTGTGCGCTCATCACAAAAAATTTCTAGATCCCAATATACCCAATGCCAGATAGCTGCCAAGAAGCACAAGCCAGAAAACACAATATGTGCTCCGGCCACACCTTCGTAACTCCAAATACCCGGATTTGTTAGAGTCCCCCCGGTAATACTCCAACCGCCCCATGAATTGGTTATTCCTAAACGAGTCATGAAGGGTATAACGAACATACCCTGTCTCCACATTGGATCAAGAACGGGATCGGAGGGATCAAAAACGGCTAATTCATATAGGGCCATTGAACCGGCCCAACCAGCAACCAGAGCCGTATGCATTATATGAACAGAAAGCAAGCGACCGGGATCATTCAATACGACAGTATGAACACGATACCAAGGCAAACCCATGGAAATACCCCTTTATCAACGAAAAATAGACACTATGTAACTTTATTGCATTGGAATACCTCCCCTTTTCGGTGGATTCTTTCGGAGAAAGGATTAATATTTGTTCTATTCCATTAATAATAAGGGAAGAATTCGGCTCAGAAGAAAAAAGAGAAGCAGATCTATTCTATACCCGATAAGTATCAATACGCAATGGGGGTTGATCCTATTTTTTATGAATGAATGCATCCCTATTTGTTCATCATTCAAAGGCCCTATTCGTAAGAATTCTCTTTCATTCATTCTGTCTTTCTTTATTTTATGGCCTTATTCTATCTATGTATAAAATATGATAAAGGCCAATATTATTAAGACCATTATTACGCTTCCACATCAAAGTGAAATAGAGTATTTAATTCTTTTTCTTTCCTTTAATGCCTATTGGTGTTCCAAGAGTTCCTTTTCAAAGTCTGGGGGAGGGAAATGCAGGTTGGATTGACATATAGTGCGACTTGTCAAATATATTGGGTCATATGGGATTCCCCCGTTCTCTCGCCCGATCGAGATATCCTCTGTTTCGCCCCAAAAAGATTGATTGAATTATCAAAAATTTGTAGCGTGAAGTGGAATGAAGTACAATTAGGGATCCATTTCATTTTTTTTGGGGGTATCCAGATTAATATTTTCAATTAGAATGATTTATCGTTGGCTTGGTTGGTTTATGGTTGGCTTGGTTGGACCGATAAAATGAAGTGTCCAGGCTCCGTTTAGAAAAAAACCCAATTGGTAATATATTTACGATTACCACCTATATCATAATCATAATTTTTTTTTTTTTTTTAACTATTTTTCTTTAAAAATGAAATTATAAATATATATAAATAAGAGTGATTTCAAACTGTTAATCAATCGAATAATATGAGAAATATGTTGAATATTTGGCGGAAAACCTGAAAGAAAAAGGCATTAAATTAAAATAAAAAAGGAAATGAAATCATAGCAAAAAGACGTGGTATTGGGTCATTTGTCCTATATGCGCAAATCAAAATCGGGCAGATCTTTACTCGGAGTAGAGCATAAACCTAAAAAAATGGAATAAAAAATTGACGAAACCCATTCAGGAACAAGAAAATGACATCGTGATTTGGATTGAATCCCAATGAAAAAAAATAGATCAATGAAAAGTTTGTGCGCTAAGTTTAGTGAATTTTTTCTATATTATAGGAAAACGGGCCAAAACTCATCTTTCTTTAATTTAAATTTCATTTTATTTAAAAAATGTAAGAAAACTTCATTAGAAATTAGAAGTTAGAACCCACTAGAAAAAACGAAGGATGGCTGGAATCTACACATTGATTTTTTTTCGCAATTTTTGTTGAACCGTATGCATCAAAAGGTGCCTGTACGGCTACGAAGGGATACAATTTTATCCTAATCAACCGACTTTATCGAGACAGAATATTTTTTTTAGGCCAAGAGGTTGATAGCGAGATCTCGAATCAACTTATTGCTCTTATGGTATATCTCACTATAGAGAATGATACCCAAGAGATGGTTTTCCTTATAAACTCTCCTGGCGGATGGGTAATACCCGGAATAGCTCTTTATGATGCTATGCAATTTGTGAAACCAGATGTGCATACAATATGCATAGGATTGGCCGCTTCAATGGGATCTTTTCTCCTGGTCGGAGGAACAATTACCAAACGTATAGCATTCCCTCACGCTCGGCGCCAATGAGTTTTTTTTATTTGATGGAAAGAAAAAAGAAGACTATGCCTTCGCCATATGAAATATGAATTAGCAAGTAATAATAGCATGGCACTTCGAATTCGATATGAAATTTTTTTTTCTTTCTTTTTTTTTTCAAAAAAAAAAATATTAGATTATGTATCGAAAGAGTAGTATGAGAGAAAGGGCATTTCCAATTTTATCTTAGCTGTCGTGGGCCCATCTCAGCGTCACAAACGTTTTTTTCTTTTCACACCAGAGGCTATTAACAATATTTATGAGTACGAAAAAAAAAAAAGACTCTTTTTTTTCTTTATTTTTTTTTTTCAAAAAAAAAAAGAAACTTTGGGATTGCTGAATCACAGACGAAATAAATATATAAAGCAACGGGGCCATCATAGTATTTTTTAACTTGTCCGAAAAAAAAAGAAGGGTGGTAATTGGATTATTTATTGATCTGGGTCTAATAGACTCTATATTTTCTCTTTTTTCGATGAAAGAAAAGAAAAAAGAGAATTCCATTGTAAAGCCGTATGCAATGCGCAAAAATGCCTGTACGGTTGGTCAATTCTATCTTTTTTTTCTTATTATTCTTTAGCTATTCTTCTCGCCTCATTATGTGAGTTAGAAGAACCTTTTATTATGTTATATCATCAGGGTAATGATCCATCAACCTGCTAGTTATTTTTTTGATTCACAAGCGGCAGAATTTATCCTGGAAGCGGAAGAACTACTGAACCTTCGCGAAAGCATCACAAGGGTTTATGTACAAAGAACGGGCAAGCCCTTCTGGGTTGTATCCGAAGACATGGAAAGAGATGTTTTTATGTCAGCAACAGAAGCCCAAGCTTATGGAATTGTGGATATTGTAACGGTTAAATAACAAATAGCAATAGCAACGATTTAACACCAATCCACAATTTAATTAAGATTGATTTAATCCCTCTTATTCCTTTCCTTCTTAACTTAAGGGGTTACTATTTTATTAACCTATTAAATAGAAAATAGAAAAAGAAGTAATTCAGAATCATCTGGTTAGGATCGATCTAAACCAGTCTATTATGTATATGATTCAGCATGCCAACTATTAAACAACTTATTAGAAATGCAAGACAGCCAATTAGAAATGTCACGAAATCCCCTGCTCTTGGGGGATGTCCTCAGCGCCGAGGAACATGTACTAGGGTGTATGTGCGACTTGTTCAGATCATGGACTGAGAAAAAAGAAACAATTTTTTCAGTATCAACGATCAGTACCAGTGAATAGAATGGGCTTCTTCCGTTCACTATCTAAAAAAGATAGATCTACCATATCCTTCTATTGTGTATGAAATTTATGGTTTCCATTGGCGCAAATCCAATCTTGGAATTTAAGATGAGAAAAAATTCCCCATTGGTAGCAAATGCTTATCCATTAAGCGGGGAAAACCCTATTTCTATTTAAAAACCAAAAAGATTATGCTTCGACTCTTGCAAAGAACGGACTAAGAGGGTCAGCTACCCAATTAATCCTCATACTTACATACCGTTACTGTATAAGATAGATCTCGTTGTGAAAGATCTATTACTGGAAAATTTATGAGTAGAGCCGAAGAGTGTGAACTGTACAAGTTACCAATTAAATGAAGGAATGAGCTCCGGTGTATAGAAAGGACCTCACCGTTTAAGAAGTAACCATAGAAACGATGGAACCCACTATTTATTTATCCATTTCTATTTACTCCTTTATTTTAGTTAATATGCTTTTTTTGATACCTAGTATCAATACAATTTCTTATTTCAAGGCGAAATGAAATGCCTAGAAAAAAGGAAAAATCGTGGTCGGGACGGTTATAGTAGCAAAAGCCATTGGAATTTTGATTTTATACATTGGAAGAATCCGTTTTGTTATTAATAGACTAGAAAAGAATAACTGAAAGAAAGAATTAGTTATTCATCAAAATTTCTTTTATTCAATGACCAGAATTAAACGGGGATATATAGCTCGGAGACGTCGAACAAAAATTCGTTTATTTGCATCAAGCTTTCGAGGGGCTCATTCAAGACTTACTCGAACTATTACTCAACAAAGAATAAGAGCCTTGGTTTCGGCTCATCGGGATAGAGATAGTAAAAAAAGAGATTTTCGTCGTTTGTGGATCACTCGAATAAATGCAGTAATTCGCGGAGCGCGGGGATCCTATAGTTATAGTAGATTAATACACAATCTGTACAAGAAACAGTTGCTTCTTAATCGTAAAATACTTGCACAAATAGCTATCTCAAATAGGAATTGTCTTTATATGATTTCCAATGAGATTATAAAATAAGGAGATCGGAAGGAATCCACCGAAATGCTTTAAATGAAATGGGGTTCCCTCGAGAATGAACTCGGGGAAGGTAGAGTAGAAATTAATATGATAAAAAAATTCTGATCTGATAAGGTCATCAAAACAAGATGAGCGAAGACGCTCAATAACAAAAAAAAAAGATTTCTTCTTTTTCTTCCCCAACCGGATTTGATTCTTTTATTTATTTATTTTTTCTTACGACACGACAATTTTAATTGTCAGATTTTTTGAATAAAGCATCAGCCTACGTTTGATAATTTTGAGTCAATTGAAGCCGATTTTTTTCTGGTTCTAAGAGCAGTAGTTCTAGCGGTCGACTCGCTTCTTTCAAATTGTTTCTCATTATTAAGAAAGGGTAACGAAGATAAAATGCGAGCTTGTTTTATAGCAATAGTAATTAATCGTTGTTGTTTTAAGGTCAATCTATTTACTCGCCTAGATAATATTTTTCCTTGTTCACTAATAAATCGACTAATTAAACTCATGTTTCTATAATCAATTCGATCCCCCGATTGGATCGGGGGCAAACGCCTACGAAAAGATCGCTTGGATTTAAGAAAGAGTCGCTTGGATTTATCCATGATTTCTTTATTCCTTATTTCTAAAAAAAATCCTATCCTTATCTCTATTTCTAAAATCCTATTTTGATCGGATCAAATTCAAATTATAGAATTAATATAATAAATAGGAATAAATAGGATTTGGTTTGTTTATTTTATTATTATTTATTTATTATTTATTTATTATCTTTATTATTTAAATATATATAAATTAAATATATATAAATTGAAATATATATATAATGTATATAAATATATCTAAATGGAATAATAAATCTATGTAATAATATTAATAACATAATAATATATAAATAGATAAATCGTTATATATAACGAATTATATACAATTATATACTTAATATATTATATACCTAATGTCATATTTTCATATTCTCGGGAAGGGGTGACATACGAGTACTTGATTCGATTTATTTCTTTATCTCCCCGTGAATTGTATGTTTGTAACAATAGGGACAGAATTTCTTCAATTCCAATCGACTAGGCGTATTGTGTCGATTTTTTTGAGTAATATACCTGGAAATGCCCGTTGATTCCTTATTAACGCCGTTTCGAACACAACAGGTACATTCCAAAATAATCGTTACTCGGACATCTTTACTCTTGGCCATGAACCTCCTTTGAGTTTTTAATTCACCCAACTCTTCTATTTTCCGATCAAAAGTGAAGAAGAAAGGAATGAAAAAAATAAAATAAATAAATATAAATAAAAGTTGCTAACTCAAAACCAAATCCTAAAAGATTTCGTTGCAATCAATTGCAATCAATATAGTAAATCAATATCGATTTATTTTAATAGTAACTAATAAGAATAAGTAATACAATTATTTCTAACTCTATTTAGAAGCACCGTACGGTATTTTCTTTAAGTATCTTGTAGGATACTGTTGTTCCAGCCACATTTCTCTTTTCGCTCTACTAGTAATTTAATTGGAGCTTCAACCCGAGTTTCGGTGAGGTTGAATCCACTTTTTTCGTTCTACCTTCCTTATTTATTTTATCTAATTCTTATAGAATTCTAAAAAATCTAAAAAAAAACTAAAAAAGGGGGGGCGAGAGAGTAGTCACAGATATTTGATTGTATCTCGATCTAATCTTTTTCGCCCCGTCCCGACGCAATAACTAGAATTAAAAAAAGGGGAATGTTAACGCATCCGGGAAGAAACGATTGATCTCTATCAATAAACCCGCTAAAGAACCGAACCAGAGAGTACTTAGTACCGGTGCTACGGAAAGATATGTTTTTAGATCTCGCATTTAAAACCCTCCTTCTTTATCGTATTACATTATGCTAATACATATATAATCACATGTATGTGTGGTTAAAGACCACTTGTATTTGTATATTTGTACCCGGAATTCCTAATTCAAAATTCAAATAAATTCAAATTTAAATGTACAACGATTCGATAGATAAGATTTTACTTTTCTTAAAACAGCAAAATAGGTCCCTTTCCGCCTGAGAATTCCCGCCAAAAATATTCATTTATTATTCATTATATGGTTGTTATATGATATGAGACCAAAAAGAGGAAATGGAAAGATAATTTTTGTATTTCAATAGATGAAATAAGGGTGTGGAAAACAAGACAGGGATTCTCTACAATGACATTGTAGGCCAATTGAAAGGGATGTAGCGCAGCTTGGTAGCGCGTTTGTTTTGGGTACAAAATGTCACGGGTTCAAATCCTGTCATCCCTACCTATTACTTCTCCGTTGAGCAGTAACAAGGGAGCCATTTTAGTTTTAGATTGATTAAAATTTAGCATATATAATCTATCATTTTCTCATATTATATATGATAGTATAGGTATGCACGATGTATTGGGGTTATAAAATAAAAGAATCCTCTTTTTTACAGCCTTATTTATTATGATAAGAAAGCGCTCTTAGTTCAGTTCGGTAGAACGTGGGTCTCCAAAACCCAATGTCGTAGGTTCAAATCCTACAGAGCGTGATTCCGCTCTTGTTAGGTCGAAAATTACACCGAACTGAAAAAAAAAAAAAAAATTTAACAGCAATTTGAATTTGACCTCCTTGTATTTCATTATTAAATTAAAGGGGTCAGTCAAAAAAAAGAGATGTTAATTAATCAAAGGTCCAACTGATCACCACGTCTGTATTGTAAATATGCGGTTACGAATAATCCAGCCAAAGTAATAGGAATTAGACCTAAGACGATTCCAAATAGAAAAACTTCAATCATTTCAATTTATTTGAAAGGAGAAAAAGAAAGGTAATATCTATCCCTAAATATTAATCTCTATTGCCCATGAATATCAATAACTAATAATTGATAATTAACACGGTAAGGAACTAGAGAATATCTGGAATAGGACAGAAAGCTTTGTTTTTAGGAATTGTTCGTTCATTCAATTAATTTTCAAATAAGTCGTATCTTACTCAGACCAATAAATAGAGCTGAGGTTATAGTTAAAGCCGCTAGTAAAAAACCGAAATAACTAGTTATAGTAGGCATGAAGGAGCTAAATGAAATATGTTCTTTT